AAACATCCGACCTATACTATAGTAAAGTCGTCCGCGTATCTTTCTGATCTCCCTTCCTTCTATTTTTCAGATTTTTGGCTTTGACCAATTCAAGGTGAAAAAAAAAATGGGGTTGGCTAAAAAAGGGGAAGAGAGGAGAGCTTTGGGGTACGCTCACTTCTGCATTTTTGTTTAGGTTATCGAGATTATCAATCGCTCTTTTTAGTGGGGAGGAATAGTGCGTGAATGGCGGTTCTCAGACGAGGGAATCGTTCCTCTCTAAATAAAAATATAGGCTAGAATGAATGCTTCTATCGATAGAGCTTTCACGTCTGCGTATAGAATCGTTTTTTTGCCTTTCCATTCCGTTCTTACCATATCATGGGCAGTTGGGTTGGAATCCGTGTGATGGTTCGAGAGTGGTTTCAAATATTCTTCGCATCCATCTTCGGCCTTGTGTTAGAAATGTCCCGCGGGACTGAGTTAGTGGTCGAGTCGTTTTTGGTAATTGACACCCGTCGCATTAGTTTCAATTCATATGTTACCATTCATAGTGAAGTAGCCCTCTTTTTGATGTCTGAGTGCCTTATTCTATCTATCAAAGTCCTTCTTTGTCTATAGCTCGGGTCAGTCCCCCATGGTCTGCTTTGATTTTCTCGAACAGTGCCGGTCCGCATCAGGGACTCTCGTGCGAGCCATACAACGTTCCCAGGCAGGAACTGCTCCTTTCCTTGAGCTCCCTATTTAGTTCCTCCCATCCCAGGCGTTGATCTCGCAACGGCCCTCCAGCATGTCCTCATATCGCGTCCGTCACCACAGCTGCGCATCCCCAGATAGATACATTGTTGCCATTGTGACTTGGTCGTCAAAAGGGGCACGAACATAAAGTACTGTTCCATATCCCAAAAGTCTTCGATCCTTAGCATCTCGGGTGCCAACGAATGCCTTTGGTTTCGCTTGATTCGAACCATCTCCGTCGAGCCACTGCTTACGGCCTTCTGTAGTATGGGGACCTCGCCCCTACTCTCTAAAGCTTGCCACCCCTATAAGGTCACACAAGAAGGCTATTCGACCGACAAAACGTAGGAATTAGTGCGTGCTGAAAAATGGACTTTTCTTTGTGAAGGGCAGGAGAAAGAATCTTGCATCTATCTCGAGTTGCTCCCTTGAGCGATCTATCCCTGGTTTTGTGACGTCGAGTTTGCTCTATTCTCTTAGCTCGGGCTCCTATCAAGCTTCGCTTCGCGCATGATAGCGGCATTCTTTTTTTGTTTTGGGGAAGGAAGTCGCTCGCTAGTGCACCTCACCCAAGGTTCACGTCGCTAGGTCAATTCATGCTTCGACGCACTCCCGCCTCGTGTTTTCGACAGAGTGTTGTGCCATACTTCGAGAATGACACGGTTCGGAGGAACTCTAACTCATTTGGGTTGGGTGAAAACTCCTGATTCCAATCCCGTAGAGAGGCCTGGAAGAATTGATTGAGAATAACAAGACGATTGACCAATTGAATCATCTTAAATAAAGACATCATGCCCTAGACGCGAAGGTGAGTAAGAGACCCAGGTGAATTCTGCGAAGATAGAAGAGCGGACTTCTGAGGAGACTGGAAGCCTATAAATAATAGGAATGGCGAACTGGAACCTCATCCTTCAAAGGTTTGGTGTATATTTGTCCTATTCGTAACGACCCCGACCTTGCGTCAGGGAAAGTGGGAAAAAGCCTAAGACTCTACGGGCTAGCCGGGCCTAAAGGAGCTTATCAAATTCCACCTATGTAGTGACTCGCATTCAACAACTAAGAGTCTTCCTTCTCATCTCCTTCTTTGTTTGGAATTTAATTCTTCTTCATTTCCCACCCTAGCCGCCCTTCCTTAACAAGATGGCTCGGAGCAAGCAAAGTCTTACGTTATCTACTTTTTTTTTTTAGCGGGAGTAAGCACACAATGAAATAGGTGGAGAGTCACATTTCTTAATAATGCCCAAAAGCCCTATAGCCCTTCGGACTAAGGCGTGACCATAGGATCTCACAGTGTCGGAATGAGTTGAAGACGAGATGTGGTGTCCAGTCGGATAGGGCGAGGCGAGAAGGGGAACAAGGATCAAAACAGGCATGGTGCTTAGGGCGGCCTCTTTCATTTCCTGACGTTGGGTTCATTCGCGAACGAGACAAGTTTAGCTAGGAGCCTCCTTCTTGCCCAGCCCCCTTATTAGTAGCCGAAGTATAGGCCCGCGTGAGATCAAAGTCACTTGCCGTCCGTTCGCTCTCTGTTCAACAAAGGCCATCATATTATATTAACTCACTTCTTTATAAAAATCTTCCGTCCAAGCCCAACCATTATATTAAATAAAATGAAAGCACTGTGATTATGACATTTTGTTTTGGTCTTGACGTGCTTTGAAAAACATAGAGATATGATTTGCACTAGAACACTGACGATAGACCCACCGGGAACACATTCACTACTGGGCATTGACATCTTAATGCGTTGCAATCTGGACATTGATCGATCTTTATGCTTCCCAGCAGCTATACAATCCGAATCGGCTACCAGTACCTATAAAGACCGCTCGAGTTCTTGAGACCGGGGAGCCCCAGTGCAGGGCCAATTTCAGTGCCGGTTGGAGACCTGGTTCGAGAATGTTAGATCCTAAATTCAACATCGAGTTCCTCCACCAGACATTGAGAGAGCAGTTGCTGATGTGAGATCCGAGGAGACTCGACTTGCTTCCCTTTACTAGGTTGGGTACTGGGGGTCGATCTTATATTACTCAGGGTGCTTCAGATCAAGTTCTTGCAGCTGAACATGCTTCGGGACATCGACCCTATGGTCAGAATCTTCAATCTGGAAGCTCTGCTGGTGCATCAGGCCAACGAGACATGTCCAAGCCACTCTTGCAAGAAGCCGGGTCACATGATGACTCTTGAAAGCGGCAGAATGCAAACTCTCGTCGACAGTCAGACACAGCTCATCTTGCTGCTCCCCCAGAGACGCCTACTGAATCGGATACTTCCAAATCCCCTTACTCCATAGAGCCTCCGCAGCATTACTTCTATGATCTTAGGAGCACTCCCAGGCCCGACACAGAGAGTTTTACCCCACGACAGCGGAAGCAGATTCAGAGGTTGAATCCGTCTTGTCATATCTCTTCCTCCTCTGCTACAGGTATTTGCCCCCCTTACGCTTACAACATAGGGGGCTGCTTACTTTCTTCGGGTGCATCGAAGAATATGACTGGTGAAGAATCACTTCTTTCTTCTCTTCGTTCTCCATCTAAGTTCCTTATTGTTTAAACTGCAAACTCCGAACAATTCCCTCTAACTAACAAGGCAAGAGCAGGAAAGAGGAAAGAATCAGTTGATAGCCTGGGATATGGGAACTAAGCAAGGGATGCTAAACTCAAACAAAAAAGAATGCCAAAAAGAGCATTTGAATTTCCCACCTTCTACCCAATTGACCTATTCGATTGATTTAACAGACCGTGTTACTAAAGAAATAAACCCGCATCAACGTACCGTTTTAACAAGTCTTTTGACTAAATAAATTAAGTCATAGAGACAGAGACAGACTGATTCCAGAAATGGTTTATAGCATGACATGGATGGACAGCTGATTGACCGATAACGATAAAGAGAAGGGAATCGCATATTTCATTAACAGACAGTCATTCGTATAACCGATTAAGCGCTCAAGAGAAGGGCAGGCGGGAGACAGCAGTTTGCCACGAAAATGATGGAAGGCTGGTTCAGGTAATCCTTTAGTGAAAATGTCCGCCACTTGATTGTTGCTACGAACAAGTCGAATGAGCAATTTGCCTGCGACGACGAGGTCACGAACGAAGTGGTAGTCAACTTCTATGTGCTTAGAGCGGGCATGGAACACAGGATTGGCCGCCAAGTGTGTAGCGCTAGCATTATCACAGTGCAGGAAAAATTTATAGCGAAATGGCACCGCTAGATCGCGTAGCAAGTAAGAAAGCCATAACAGTTCAGAGGTAGTAAGAGCGAGTGCCTTGTACTCTGCTTCGGCACTAGACCTGGAAAGAGTCGGTTGCTTTTTGGAAACCCAAGTCAGTAGGTTTTTTCCTAGAAATACGCAGAAGCCTGTAGTGGACCGTCTGCTATTGGGACAGCCAGCCCAGTCGGCATCGGAGAATGCAAAGAAGGTGGTTAACAGTCCCGGAGTGATGGTTAGGCCACGGCCAAGAGAACCCTTCAGATACCGTAAGATGCGTTTTACAGCCTGGAGATGTACGGTGGTGAAAGCGTGCATGAACTGACAAACTTGATTGACAGCATAGCAGATGTCAGGTCTGGTGAGAGTGAGGTACTGAAGGGCGCCAACAATGCTACGATATTCTGTTGCATCAGAGAGAGGAGCACCATCGTATGCAGAGAGCTTTGAGCCAGACGCAAGGGGTGTGGGACATGGCTTGGAGTCTTGCATATGAGTGCAAGTAAGCAAATCCAAGGTGTATTTAGTCTGAGTCAAGACTAGAGAAGTCGATGTACGTTTGGCTTCGATTCCCAAGAAAGAAATGAAGATCACCAAGATCTTTCATGGCAAAGTGCGTACCCAGTCGCTGAATGAAAGAAAGGAGACGAGAGGAGACTGAGGCAGGACGGTAGTCCTGAGAAAGATCCTGCTGCGAACTGCTCTGTGGCTGGACAGGAGAGAGGTCAACAGCGGCAAGGATAGGAGACTGATCCATATACGTGCGAGGTTTGGAACCCTGAATCACATCCATGGAAAGCCCAGGCGGAAGAAAACCAGTATGAACCGAATAAGCCGGAGTCGAAGAATACCTGGTTTCGTAAAAGGTAACATGACGATAGATGAGTTCCTTCCTGGTCGGAAAGTGGAAAGCAGCAATAGCCCTTATTGCACTATATCCGAGGAAGATACACTGACGAGCCTTGGGGGCTAATTTGTTCCGCATCGAAGAATCAACATGAGGGAAACATATGCACCCGAACGATCGTAACCAGGAGTAGTCAGGCATAAGATTATCCAATTTATGGAAAGGTTTCCGATTTAACATAAAAACTGCAGGAAAGCTTCAGTCCGGGTGGCGAACATCATCGAAAGCCCAGACTCGGTAATATGACGATGTTTCCGTTCAGCGATTCCATTCAGTTTTGGCGTGTAAGGACATGGGAGTTGGGTTGATGAGCGATGCCGGCATTCCGTAAGTACTAAGAGAATGCGTTAGACGTTCATTCTCCTCCCCCATCAGATCGGAAGGTCTTTTTGTTATGGATCTATCAAAATCTTTTTCAACTCCAGCCCGAAACGCCTAAAAATGGGAAAATACCTCGGACTTATCTTTCATTAAGTAAATCCTGGTAAACCTGCTATAGTCGTCAACAAAAATGACATAGTAGCGATTGCCGGAAAAGGGAAGAAGGCTTTAAGTTAGGGTTGCAGTGGATCTCTGAAGGAAGAACAGAGAAAGCCTGGCTGGGGAAGCCTCTGCGACAAGCTCTCTTAGGGATGATGCAGGGAACCACGATGCTTCTCTGATGGTAGAGGGAAGCCTGGAAACGACCCAGGCTCTGATACCATGAAAAGTCTAAATAGGAATATACTATGTATATTTCCTGATGAATCAATATATACATCAACAGGAGGGTAACAAAGGACGAGAATATCCCTGATACAATACAAGGCAATATGCCCCTAGAAAATCTAAATGAATATCCAGATATACATATATATATATATAACATGATACATGAAAAAAGAAAGAGAATCCTTTCTTCTTAATAAGTCCCAATTGGAGTCCCATTTTTAAACCGTGCTTGTAGGCCAAAAGGGTTTACTAGGGAGTCATGGGACGTCATCATCATTATCTTTTTGGTGCTTTTTTTAGCATAAAAAATAGAATTTCTGTCTGGACAGAAAATCCACACAAGAAAAATAGGTAAAACTTTGTGGGAGCTCACTGTGAATTCTCGGGGTTTCCCGAGGATTAACTAACATCACCGGAGAGATAAAACCCGCGTCTTTTGTCCGGTAGGTCATTCTAGATCCCATGGTTTTCCGGTGATTCACAGGGATTGAAGACACCCCGAATTTTTAGTAGCCGAACGCGCTAGGCATAAGGTAACCCGTGCATGGGAAATGCATGGGGAACGTATGGGGTGGACCAGCGAAAGGGACACATGTTCCTATGCCATAATAAGCTATTAAACTTAAGTAGTCGCTAGGCGCGATCCAAACATGCTATCAAAATCTCCTGAGAGTATATCCTCAACAACCACATTTCGAGACGTAAAAAATTCTTCGTGGACGATCCAAGTACCGACATATGAAGGAAATGTGGATATTGTTCATCAAACTCTTGAAGCTGGTGATGAAAACTTCTGCCATTACAGAACGTTCGGTCATAGCAGCCTATCTGGACGAGGTTGAAGACTTTCAGACCATGGGCTTCGATGTGAAACATATATTGGCCAGACTGAGAAAAGCTGAACGACTGAAAGAAGAGGCAAAACGACTTGAGACAACAGTTCCAGAACTAGACGAGAAGATAGAAAAGAAGAGAAAAGAGATAGAAGAATTGGAAGAAGCAAATGAAGAATTGAGGTAGGTCTTTGAAGGCTTTTTTTTTTCAAATGATTGAAGAGCCAGAAACAAGTCTAAAATTCAAGCTCTACAGAAAACAGTGGCACTTGAAGAGGACATCAGAAACAAGTCTGAGACCAGTTAGAAAAAATGATAAATGAGAAGAAGGTAGTTTACTTACTTACTTAGTGCTTGCGCTAAGGGATTTCTCACTGACTTGTTAGAGTCAGGAATTTATTGAAATTTTGAAAATATGGAGAGTCACAGAACGAACATGGTGCGGAGATTGGAGGTGTTGAAAAAAGGAGAATATTGAGATGTTGGAAGATTTTTTAATGAACTTTCCATGATGCAACCGAGTTGCCATATTGATACAGCACAGCTACTTGAACGGTGAAGAAGCAGCTACCAAGTAGAGAAGAAAGAGAAAGAGTGAATGCAGTCCGGGTTCTAGTCTTAAGCAAGACAGAAGTAGGGCTTTCAAGCGGGTAGTGAGTCCTAAGTCAGAGGGGAGCAGGTCGCAAGGGTTGTATCCTATGGTGATCCGTTGGGCCTTTCGAACATTAGCTGCCCTTTCAAAGGTTTAAGCCTTAGCAATCTCAGTTTGCTGCTGCCAATCCTTAGCAAACTTGTAAGCAGAGGGGCTCCTTCCCGTGTAGCCGGCCACAACCGTGTGGGGAGCCAAAGGTTGCTGGCCTATCGCTAACTCGAACAGACAGATGCAGAGCTTTTTTGCAAGTTTTAGCAGAATTGTGCTACGTCCAGCAGCTGCACCCGGTTGGCACTCACAAAGTGCCCCACGGAGCGGTACTCCTCCAATAACGCATTGATCCTTTCGGCCATCTGCCCTAACTGAAATGGGGATGAAGACTCGTGGGGAAGTTCAGCTTTGATTTGACCCCAAGAGTTTGAATACTTCTGTCCAGAATCTTCCTGTGAACCTGAAACATTAAGTCGTTCAGTCGTGTTGCGTCACGAGTCTACAAGCCTCATGTTGAGGAAGAAAGATGAGTTTCCATTTGGCATGGAAGCGAAGGAAGCATTTCATGAAATGATGAGCCCTATTTGCCTTTCGCCCAAAGATTTTTTACTATTCAACTTCATCAAACAAACTGGAGTTAGGCCAACTTTCTTTTCTGGGTATGGCCACATCCGTTGGTGCCATATTTTTCCTTACGCTGGGTGGGTTCCATGGGTCTTGCTTGGATTCGGACTGATTGTCATGTCCTTTCCTTGCGTTGACGAAGATTTTTACCTTGTTGGCCCAAAACGGTAGCATGGTCTTCTATTTATCGAGTAATTCTCCACCCGCGGTCATCAGCTCCGCGGGACTTCTATATTTTTTTGCTCCCGTCAGTGTGTCTAGAGTGCTAAAAGAAATAGATATAGTTCAAAAGAAGGTGGTGAGACTTGTTAAGTCATCAAATGAACTTCTTAAAAATGAATCTTTTCTCATTGGGAGCTGGCTGTAATAGGACAGCGAGCATTTTTACCCCCAACGAGAAAGGAATGGGCATTTTCGGGCGGGGGGCGGTTTGGTTTCAAGGCCCTCGCAGCAGGAAGAGGCAGTTGTCATTTGAAAGGAAACGCCCTTTGTATAGAGTTCGAACCCGCGACTTCTGGCGTGACAGACCAGCACTCTAACCGACTGAGCTATTTCCCCCTTTCGTCGCTACTTTGATTCAAAAGTAACCTACCGGTTACCAAGGCCTATTAGTTTACAAAGTAAACATCGGAGAGTATTCTTAACAGCTGTACTAATGCCGTTCGCCTTTGGTACTTCAGTAGGGCTTGCATACGAAGGGCTTGCGGGGTGAACGGCATTCTGTTGTACTACTAACACTAGCTGTACTAGAGTAGTTTAGTAGCGCCTTTTGAATCAAATAGGCGAACCCTTTCCGAAAGGCGAACAGCCTGCATTGCAAGCAAATAGATAGCCCCGCCCCTTTGAGTCGCTGCGAGCCGGAAAGCGTACCGGCAGTTTGAGTCACGAAAGGGCCGCTTGCTTAATCTTAATTATATTATATATATATAATATAATTCTATATAAACAAAACAAAGAAGAAAATCATTTTTTTATCCAATTGTTCATTCCTGGGAAGAGGAAGAAGCAGATAGAGCAAGGGCCTCCTCTTCTTCCCGAAGTGAGCGAATTGCATGTAGAGATCCGTAGGGGCTTATAGTTTAATTGGTTGAAACGTACCGCTCATAACGGTAATATTGTAGGTTCGAGCCCTACTAAGCCTACCACCCCCTTCTCTTCACCCGATACAAGAAGGCAGTCGAAGTCCCCTCCACTCTTCATCAGTGCTTCAAATAGCAGATGGTGATCAGAAGAAAGTCGTTGGTGACTTAAAGCCCTTCTCAGTTAAAGAATCTAAAGAATCACACACTGCTGCCGCTGCCCTTCGGGCACGCCTCCTACGCTTACCACTCACCTACGCTAGTAAGAAGAAAAAAAAAGAAGAATTTCTACTTAATCAAGCAAGCAACATAAGAAACATACCTAAAGTAGAGATTAGGTATGTGTTATAGGAGAATCATTTAGGGGGGAAAACGTGAGGACACAATGAGATTCCTTGCGCTCAGCCGTAAAAATTTTCATTTTCGAACACTTTGGATCTGATGGAATTTCGGAAAGTTGTCTCGAGTTAGCTGATGGAGACATCTGCTGGCTCTATCTGAGCATTACAGGCGGGAATCCTCTTAGTCTTGCCTTGAACAAAGTTGCTCTGCCGGGGGCGAATCCTATTTCTATCTTCATGTTCTGAGTGCTGCACCTCCGCATCGAATTAAGTCGATAGGGGCAAAGCTCAGTGGAAGGCCCGATCGTGGCAACTTGTCCTCGGGTTCCAATACCCCTTTCCATAGATTCTGATTACAGAGCAGTGTTTGGGCGGATCAGGCCGTGGGTAGTTTTGCAAAGCTAGAAGTCGAGCTTCTCTAAGTCCGAATCCATGTTTTTCCATATTCCCCCCGCTCTCAAGTCAGTCTACTTCTTCTCCGGTTACTTGAGTCGGTAATCTAATTGCTAGGCGAAATCCTCTGGTGATGGTCCAATTCATCTTTCTTCTGGGATAGTTTGGACTTTGGCTTTTCTTCCTTTCCTACTTCTGCTTCTTCCGAAGTCTTGTTTCTCCTCCATTCCCGGGCTTCGGGGACAATCTTCCTCTTCTGGCGTGGAACCAAGTCGTGGTGGGCGGTGGTTGTAAGAAGTTCGGGGGTTGGGTGGAGGTAAGAAGAATGTTTCATTGATCAAAAAATTCGACGGGAAGAGCTGAACTTCTTCTCCCTCAGGGAGAAGGGCCTCTAACGCCTAAAAAACCGGAATACAAGCCTCTAAGGTGTGCCTTTCATACTCTTTTATAGGCCTCAGTATCTAATACTCGAATATACGCCTTTCTTTAGACGGCTCACGCTTTTTTTTGGCCTATATCTGTGAACCAGATAGGAGTTTCGATTGGAATAGTCTCCCCTCGAGTGCCTTCCTTAGGAGTAGAGTGCCCATCTATGTTGAATTGAGAAAAGCGAGGATCTGGAAGAGTCATTGAGAAAGAAATTCAATTCAGGTTTGGGATTTTTTGAAATCCATTCTGGGGCCCCTTTCAGGGCATTTCGGGCGATATAAGGCGCTGCCGGAAGTGGAGTAAGCAAGGTGAAGGACAAAGGACTTCTCTCGTCGGATTGATTGATCGTCCTTCGTTCGTGCCTGGGAGTTGAAGCGCTAGTTCCGTTTTCTTTCCATCCCACCGCTATCCCCTATCCCATGAAGGGAGCTACCTTAGCACGAGATCGGCATATTGCAGGTCTTTGAGCTTTTGTCCCTGTACGTTGAGAGAAAGGAAGATTTGGCTTGTGAAAGGATTGATGAAAACCTCCATTCTTATCTTCAGCATACTGATCTCATCTTGGATCACAGCCAAAGGAGAGGGTTAAAAGCTGGTTCTTACGGATCATCCTATAGCATGTGATGAAAACTCCTACCGCTTCGCTAGTGAGCTACCCACCAAGCCTTTCTTTAGTCCTAGACGAGAGTTGAGCTAATCTAAGCGAGGAGGCTCTAGGATGAGCCCATCGGAGCATGAAGAAAAGAGGCGACACGTGATGGAGAAAGGAGCTTATTCGCTCGACCCTTCACTACCGCTAACGCCCCTTGTGCTATACCCGGATTACTAAGATCTAAGAAGGATGGCACCTGGAGAATGTACATTGATAGTCGAACCATCAAGAAAATCAAAAAGAAAGATTGCCGCTTGGACAACATGGAGAAGATCTTGGCTGGTGCTAGTCTATTTTCTTTGATTGATCTGGGAAGGGCTTACCACCAGATCCCGAGCCAGGAGATGAGTTACTGCTTTGAAGAAGCTCTTGGTAACAGGTTGGATGAAGGAAGTCCCTGGAGTGCAGTGTCTTTGGAATAAGTATGCTGAAGATGGACTTCAGAATGGGGGATTTTCTTTTGTGAAGGAATTCATGGATGGCCTCCTCTCTGGAAGCTGCGAGATTCACTTTCATTTTTGACACAATAGATGGCGAGAATCATGCTTCACCACAATCAGCTTCAGTCTCAGATCTCTATGCTTCCTTTTCCAGTTCTTCTTTTGCCTACTGAAGTTCTCACTACTCTTGCATAATGAGAAAGTTGAAGCTCGCTTAGCCGGAGGGTCTTAGAGTAGATAGCTTCGATAAGTTTCCCGGGTAGATAGCCGTTCGAGTTAAAAAGAAAGGGGCTGCGATAGAAAGAAAGAGAGGGCACAAGAGAAGCAAGATACGACATTCGTTGGAACAAAATGTCACAACAAAAAATAACATAAGTGAAGATCTGGTTGATTCCATTCTAGAGTCACTAAGGGAAATGACTCTAGATTGAGATAAAACTTGCCACCTTTTTTGTATCCATGTTAGTCTTTCTGATAGCGGTAGTCTTTTTTCCATGCATAATTTGTTGGTCAACAACCAACCACAACTCTTATTCTTATATATATCATTTTCTTTGACTCCTTCAGGAAGGGGCGTAGCGCTTGCTTACTTGTTAGAGTGAGGAAGACCAGTAGAAGAAAAACTTCCTATCAGAAGCACGAGTTGAACAGCTTACTAAAGTAGCCTGATGGCTAGCGGAACTAAGGGAACGTCCACCGGACACCTCAGGCATAACGAACGGCATAATGGGCACCTCCACAAGCCGGTTATCGAAAGTCCGTGGAAACTGGTCAATAAACCATTCTTTTTTAGCGTTGTCGGATAAGTCGGCTTCTCTCTGGTCGACTAGTATTAGGTACCGGAAACTTTAATTAGAAAGCCGTTCTCGTCAATGCCAGTAATTGGCCCAGGGTCTGCTCCTCGATCTTTGTGAATCTTTGAAGCTGGAAAAAGAGTTGATGAACCTTCCGCGGTGTCGGAGCTCTCGATCAAACGGTCTACACTAAGGTTCCCTGATGAGGGCTAGCACACCGAAAGACAACCATGAGGCTCTGGGAGATAGTCTACGATCTAGTATCCCTTGTCCGCGGGATATAGCTATTAATTTCTCTTAATTGATTGTCCTTCGTGTTGAAGGCCTTTTCCTAGCCACTAAAACTGTGTAAAGTGGGAAAGCCCGTCCCTCCGCGCCCAACCACTTCAGTCAAAGAAAACGTTCGATAGAAGCCCCCACGGAGTGGTATTATGAGTCAAAGAGTCAATCTTTCCTCAATCCACTCAGGCGGAACCCTCGCATTCTCTCTTAGAGACTCTATCATGAAAGAAAGGGAAGCCAACTAACTCATAGCCGCCCCCTCGCTTTTAAAAAAAGAAAACAAAGATCGGTTCCTTATGTATCTAGTTTTGCTAGGAAGTGAAAACGTACTTATTTGGCTAAGAAGCGCCATGAGTCAAATAATGATGCGGGGCCGAATAGTAGGGAAGTGTTTCCGCGAGTGACTGTCTCGCCTGCTAATGTGCCTCCTCCACCGAAGGGGAGTTCTCTTCCCGGATTCATTCTCGGGGGAAAAGTTTATTGGAAAAGCACACGGAATTGGAGAAGCAAGTAATTTTTTCCTGCTAAGGTAGTAATCCCTTACTCAATCCTATACCGATTGTGAATTCTCTTTAGGGTTCAAAGCATTTATAGAAGAACGAACCATGCTTTATTACGATCTCCTGAAAGAGGGTTGAAAAAGATCACTGAGCGGGGAAGACAAAAGCAACTAGATTCAAAGAATGGTTGGTATTTAAAGGTTTGGGTGGTCTCGCTCAATTGGCGCTGGCCTATACTCTCAATCGCCGAGGGCTTTCCTTGTCCACTACCTCTGATGAACGAAAGCGATCGGACAAAGGCAAGATATCTGAGTCAAAAATAGAAAGAGAAGACCGACCTTAGCCTATTGAGGCAAGATCTCAGCCGAACGAACTTGACCATCGAGCTTTGGATCGATACCCCGCCCACCTCCCTTCTCGTGTTAACACACTAACGAATGAAATCTCACATATGTATACTGACTCGTTACTACTACTTGAACCTTACCTACCCGAGCTATAATACAACCAGATAGCCTAGGACCTTCAATCGATCGGCTAATCCGCTCAAGCAAATATAAGAGGAAATATAACACACTGCGCAATTAGACCTATGTGCCTTATCATCCCTAAAGAAGACTCCTTCCCTGTTGCGATTGATTCCGTCCTATCGGGCAAAAAGCTTATTCAGGCCCTTCCTCGGCTAACTATTCGCCTTTTGGTTAACCGGCTTTGGGTGCATCCAACATGCTGAAGTTTTATACTTTTCAAACCTCGATAACCACCCGCTCCTCTTTGAATGAGGAGCTTCACTCTTTAGAAAAGACTCCCACTCCTAAACAGAGAAGAGCAAGGTGCGTAGCGGAAATAAAGTCTTTTCCTTCTTTCCCATCGGGATGTCAATCAAATTCCTTCTATCCTTGCTCTTACAGAATCCGCTGCACTATTGGGCTAACTTGAATCTGGGTAAGAAGACTAGCTTTCCGTACCGACAAAAGCATACTATGAAAAATCTTACCGCGTAGTAGGAAGAGATGGTGCTATCCTATATATATAAGAAAAAGGCTGATAAGATCATGCTTCTTTGTAGTATAGGAGTTCTCTCTCCCTTCTTATATAAAGAAGAGTTCTCTTTGGACTTATTTCAAAGGATAGAAAGGAGAATAGTCCTGCTTCCTTGCCTTTAGTAAGAGGAAGTTTGTTTTCACTCTTATGAAACCGGAATTAATTGAATACGAATTAAGCCACTACGCGCTAACTAGAAAGATCATAAGAGAAGAGGCCATCGAATCGGCTCTTAGAGATTGAAAGCTAGCTCCGGGGGTATGGAATGACTTATATAATATAAGAGATCTCTCTTAGGATACCCCACGGAGAGGGAAGAAGGCTAGTTAATCAGCTTCGGGAAAGAAGGAAGCAAGCGTTCCAAGCGAAGCAAAGGAGCCAAGACAGTAGGACGGTTGCTAGCACGACTTATGGCTTTCTAATCTCTTTCTTTCTTTCCCCTCGGGATGTCTGTGCAAGCCTGTCTCTTTATAGATAGTCATTCCTTTCTTTCCTTTGTTAGAGAATCACCTCTCTCTGGTCTGGTAGGAATTCCCTCTCTTCTGTAGTCATGCCAGTAGTCAGCCAGGGAGTGAGTAGCTCGACCAAAGAAGCAAGGGTGTGACACGCTGCCAAAGTTCATTCCTTATGCTTAGGCCCGCTAACTTCTCCATCTAAGACCCATTCTTCTCTTGCTAGAGTAGTTACTATATCCTAGGGTTTTCGGACACATGGCTGCGGAACCTGCATCCACAATCCAATCTGTGAGAAAGGTCTTGGCCTACACAGAGATACTTTCGAAGGAGGTTGGTTCATGCGGTCCAATAGCATGTAGATCCGAGGCTACTGGCCTCTTGCCTGTAAACCTGTAAGGGGATAGAAAATGGTAATTTAAAACAAGGCTATTTGATTCGGGGAATAAAGATTTTCCGTTCAGCCGGTAATGAATAAAGACGCAGGGAAAGTTTCCTCCAATGGCCAGCCAGTCTCGGACAGGCTTCTCTTGCTTGGGCGGGCTTAAACTAAACAAAAAAGTAGAAATTCCTTCTCTCAGCGAGCCTGACTAAGATCAGGACGGAATTCTGAAATGAGAAGAGGTTCGCTCTTTCATTCCTCGCTCGGGGACTCGTTCGTGCGGGGTTCTTGCTTTTTTGCTGCTGGCTAGCCTATTCCCTCTGTCTTCAAAGGCTAGTTTTAGATTTTTCAACTCAGCTCGGTGGCCCGAAGCTGATGCTCATGGGCCCCTTGCCTGTTATGAATAGAATCTTAGAGAGAGAATGCGATACCGAATAATCAAAAGGTCTTCCCCCTAATGCTTGTCGTGGGATTACTGGAGGTCATCTTGGGTTCAGGCGAAGACTTTGATAAAGAAGACCTAGCCTTTGACATGCATGACTGCACAAAGTGAAGAAGTTTCAGCTATTGTCATGTGAGAGGACTTCCACTAAGCCTCCTTCATCCCCTTTCTTTTATGAGAAAGACTTTTCACAGCATGAAAGTGGAGCTCTAAAGTAAGTAGGCAACTAGGCATTCCTTCCATATGGGGTCCGCTACATCCTCAAATAGCCAAACCTTGATGTGACAAAGATAAAGACGATAGAGCGAACAACCTCAGTCGGGTTATAGGGAAAAGCACACGCGGATCACACACTCCGGAAAGCGGTAAGAAAACGGTTTTCCTAGGCCGATTGGAAGTCAAAGTCAAGGTCTCACTTACCCGGGCTTTCCTTCATCACTGAGGCAAAGAGGGATTCAGTACGATCTGACTTTCGTAATAGTAATAGCTATAGCTCGGGGGATTTCTACTATTGAGCTGGTCTTTCGCTAGAAAGGATGGTAGCAAGGCGAGTGATCCTCTCAGCCCCTAATTCCTGCTCAAGTTGGTATATCTGAAAGGGACGGGAGACCCTTCTTTGGGTCAAACCATTAGAGGTGTGGTCGACCGGGCCTCTTTCTGGATACTTGAAAAACCTTTGGCATCGGTCTCCTTTAACTGATCCAGTGGTATGGAGTGGCTGGACTAATCCTTTGTGCTTTGCCAACTATTAGTATGACTAAGAGGGGAGCAGGCGCTGTCCTAAAGCGAGTCCTAAGATTCTGCAATCTTCCACAGCACCCCTTTCGCTCTCTCTATTCTATTGGTTCCCGGTCCTAACTCTAATAGAGGGCTTTGAAGCATCTCAGTTCTCTATAGCGGCAATCTTCCAAGGGAAAAGAATCGGAGTAAGTGATCGTAGTTCCCTAGCCCAACCCTATTGATTCACCCCTTGGGCTAATAGCACCTGGCCCAGCTTTCTCTTTCCTTGGATCTTGAATGGCAGTGGTATTTGCAAAGCCTGCCAGGTCGGAGGTCTCATCTTTCGTGCTTCCTAGGTCAAGAGGTTACTAGATAGGTAGATAGGCTTTTTTCCTAAATAGGTGGCTAGGCCCACTCGGAGTCTTTTACCCCGGCCTCTGCCTTCTTCTATTTCTTGGCCAACTGGTAGTGGAGGAAAAACCGATTCGTTCGGTTGGGCTCATTCCTTCTCTTAATGTGAGAGCGCTTTAACAGTCGTAGTCCTGAAGTTGCTCAACATATTCTCTGTGGAGGGCCTTCCCCTTTATCTGCTGTAGTCAAAGCATGCTAAGTCTCCCTATTCCTTAGTAGAAAACAAACGGACGTCAAGCAAGCCTCACATCTGAGGGAAAGAAAGGGCCTTCCAAGGGCTTTTTTCTGCTGATAGAACGCAAAGTTCCGTCCATGGAGTTCGCCTTTGCTTGCCCTACAGCAACAGAAAGAAGTCCTATCTTTGCTTGGGTTGTCTGGCTGTAGTGAGTAAAGCCTTGTTAATCCCTAAGGCGGGAAGGGCTTAAGTCAAGACTCTTTTTGTTCTGTTTTCTTCTCTTAGTCTGGTGAATTCATTTCTTCTTGGTACTCGTTGAAGAATCTAGTGCTTGCATCCGCTCAAAAGCTCTATCAATGGAATTAATTAATTCAAAAAAATAAAGAAAAAAAGGCGTCGATAGACAATAGACCAAGGAGCGAAAGCCACTCAGTTGATTGCTAAATCTCTAGTTCGTGAGAAGGATTTGCTGTGGTCAATCAATGCTTAAAAGAATTTAAAAATGTTTCTGGTCTTACTGCATATCCAAGAGTACAATCTACTATGGAGATCTTGCTGATGCTGCAAAGTGAAATATTTCAAATCTAATTGGCTTCAATGAAGGTAAAATTCCAATAAAGTACCTGGGATTGCCAGTCCTTCAAAGCTCTCAGTTAGTGATTGTTTGCCTCTAATTGAGAGAATCAAAGCTAGAGTATAGAGATGGACTGGAAAATACCTCTAATATGCTGGACAACTGGTTCAGAGTGCCCTCTTTAGCATGCAAGTTTACTGGAGTACTGTGTTCATACTGCCAGTGCAGGTTTTGATTTGAAGACAATTGAGAAGATCTGCAGAGGGTTCTTATGGTCTGGTCCTGATATGGTTAAGAACAAAGGGAATGTTGCTTGGAAATTTGCTGCCCTTTAAAAGAAGGTGGTTTCGGGCTTCATTGGTGGAGTGGAATAAAGCTGCTATGTTGAAGCATATCTGGGTTCTGGCTGCAAAAAGTCCTTCTATCTAGGATATACATACAATGCTTCTCAAAAATAGGAGCATTTTGTTGGTGTATTAAACCACCAAATAATGGTAGCTGGGTTTGTAGGAAACTTTTACAGGTGAGAGAGTTGGCTATAAGATATATTATACATGATGTTGGCAATGGAACCAATACATCTCTCTGGTATGACTCTTGGCTGCCTATAGGTTCTATAGTTGAAAGGTATGTATGGTGAGCAGATCATAGGGGAGTCTGGTGTTCCCAAAAATGTAAAAGTTGCAGACATACTTTATAATTCCAGATGGTCCCCCCCTGCAGCTGCAAATCAAGATCTGC